TTGTCGCTAGGGTTTTGACCAAATAAGATCGTCCAGTTCCTATAGAACCTATAACTAAACTACCCCTAGAGGGAGATAGGTCTAAGCGTAGCGAAAAGGGTTTTCCGTGAGATGGGAAATGAGCCCTTTGTGAATAAGTGATTGTCTGAGAATGAGCAAGGAATAGACGTCTTTCTGCAAAACAGGCTGTATTGAACTCATAATTCATTAAATGCTTTTGCTGAATGTCAACTAAGTCTCGTAAGTAACGTGCTCCCGGTTGTTCAAGGATTTGATAACCAGCGTCATTCTTTGATAAATGATCACTATGAGTCAGACTCAATAGAACGCTTTTTTCTGTGGTTAATGAGGCTAGCTGAACCAAAAATTTGCTTTCTTCCTCATGAATCGAATTAGTGTTTGCGACCCAGGATTCAATTTGATCATCAATCCACTCCCAGTTCACATTTTTTCTTTTTCTGAGCAAGCAATAGATATCTTTACTTGTATGACTTATATGACTTAGCTTTCTGACATTTCTAGAAAAAGCAATTCGAGTCATAATATCGCTGAGCAGATTCTTTAACCAAAAATAATTTGGTTCAGACATAGGATACTTATCTAAAAGTTTTTGAACCTCAATCCTAGATGAGGAACTCATAAAAGAGTTTAAACTTTTTAATTTTTTATATAACTTAATAAACGCTCGCGAAACAAAGAAAAGATGCATAGTAATGAGATACCCAACAAAAATCACAAAGAAAGTTTTGAAATAGAACATCTTTACCGAAGTATTTCGATGAATTATTTCTATGCCCAGAATGAAGTTATTGAACCACCCCCGCCTCAAGCTCTCGATTGTTATAAAAACTGGCATTTTCCCTAATTTGATCTCAAGACTTCGCCATGATAAAGCCAAAACCCTTGACACTAGGTCTGAAAATATCAGATTTATATATTTGTACCCTGCTAAAGTAAAAAAGCTTGGCAGATATCTTTCAAATAAATTCCATTTTTCTGATAAAATCGAAAAAAAACTATCTCTTTGAAAATTTTTTCCTTTTTCTTTTCGATCAAAATGAATAGATTCTGAATAGGGACTATGACTCAAACCCATCTTTGAAATAAAATTGGGAAGCTCATAAAATTTTTTTGTTTCAGAATCAGATAGATTCACATTCAGATCTAAAAAAGGTTGACACGAAGTTCTTTCCAAATTGACTATTTGTGTCTCTGTTAGAGGTGTTGCAGAAGTATCTATGATCGAATAAATAGTTCTACCAAGGACTGGATCGGAGTGAAAATCCTGAGAGATCCATTTTAGATCTACTTGTGCCTCCATAGTACCTATATGCTTTTTACCCACACACCAAGAAACTATTTTATTACCAAGGAACAAGCTATTCAGAAATTGTCCATAAAGAAAATTGAAATGAGTATTCCAAGTCCTTTCCACAGAAAATGGAAATCTTGTCTTACAATCGAACCAAAAGCAGTCCGGATTATTCAAGAATCGAAGTCTATTTGCTTTATAAAAAGAATATATTAATGAACTTCTTTGAAATTGATTCGCGGGGTTCAACCAATTTTCTTGATCGTGGAAGATTTTTAAAAAATCGGAATCCTTTTTATAGAAAGATTTGGTTCGAGTATGTAATGAGTCAATTGGTAGCTTATTAGGTGATGTTATTGCTCCATTTACTACGAAGTTGGAAGGACTCGACTTTTCCACCAAAATGGGGTTCAGTCTTTTTAAATGAACCATTTTAAATCCTATCGATTCTAACAACTGATTACAAAGTTTATGAGTTGGCCCTTGCAACTCATAGATAGAAATTTCGGATCTCTGAATCGGGGTATTCCCGAAACTTACACAGTAAAAAAGAGGTAAATTAGCCCAAAAGAAAATAAATTTAGTCGCAAAACCAAATATCTTAGTAAACAAGCCAACAAGCGAATGTGGCGAAAAGAAGGATCGAACTGCCTTGGAAAGTTTGTCCAACAGATAAGGAATTAACTTATATACCCTTTTTTGTACTTTTTTCTCTATGTACTTACGAACCTCAGACCAATAAATCCATTTTTCAAGAATAGAAACACTTAATTGAATAATATAAACACGTAATTTACCAGGAAATCGAATAAAAAAAACACGTAATTCACCACACTTCACTTGCATGACTTGAAACGTGCCTTCAAAACGACTCTTTTGGACTTGAAAAAACTTTTTCTGCTCAGAAAGGAAATGTTCAAACTGTTCCTGTAAACTCATTATGCTATTCGACCATTTGTATCGATAGGTAGAATCTTTTTTGATTTTATAGTTCATTCGAGTTCGATAATTGAGAAGAGCTGTTCCTTTTTGTTCTCTTGGAATTTGATTCCGATGGGATCTATTGAATAGATCTCTTAGACTAGAGTCGTTTTGAATGCATTGATATTGCCGAATCGATTTCATTCGATTTTTACTAAAAAAAGAATGAGTCTCCTTTAATTCAGCCCTATCGTTTAATATCTCATTCAATAATTTTGGTTGATCTAATCCCAAATCATTATTAAGATAAAAAGAAAATTCCTTCTGATACACCATATCTGGTTCGCTTATTACTAGAGTCCATAGATCTGCTCTTCCTTGCAAGATCTCTTCGACTTTCAAATAGAATCGCTGAACTAAACTAAAGAATAGATTTTTTTTGGCCGGATCTGATGAAATAGAATGAATTGAGACAGTCTTTTGTAAATAAAGAATGATTTTGAATAAATCAAGTATTTCTTTCTTTTCCGCTCGCCGGACAAAACAAAGAGGTTTCTTCGCAAAGGAAGGGGCCCTCTCAATCGGAGTCGACGTTATATATAGTTCTGAACATCTCTCCGAGCAAAAAGAACCAAGGAATCTTGTCCGAAAATGTTCCATTTTTTCCGGAGACCGCTCTTTCTCGCGTTCCGTTTCAAGAAAGGAAGGATCCCAAGAACTTGCTCGTTCTTTTCGTTGTTGAATATTTTTTTGATGAATCAATCCAGAATATTCCGAATCCTCATTCTGAAGGGACTCAAAAAGGTCTATGGGTGGATCAGAGGATCTTTTGAGTTTACTCGAAATCTTTCCTTGAACAAAATGCGATCTTGATCTTGTGGAAGCAGACTGAAGATTTGACCATATATTCCGCCCCGTGCTAAAAAACCGATCCCTCATATTACTAAAAAAAAAATAGGATTCGGGCCTATCATCATCTAGATAATATACAAACGGAAACTCAAGAGATTGTAGCGCCTTTTCTTTGAATAAGATATCAATTCCGGCAACCATTTCATGAAAACTACGATTCTCGATCAAGTTCCTCCACCGCACTTTTGTTATTGGCAGAACCTGAGTCTTTTCTGTCGGTTTCAGTAAATAATTTTCAAATAGAGTTTTTCCTTTTGGAAAAGAAAGGAGCAACATACTCATTTTAGTTAATCCACGGGCTTGATCACTAGTGTCAGTAAATGATAGAGGAAAAAATCTTTTAAAATAGAGGTTTTTTCGTTCAACCATATTTTGAGTGTTCATGCGATATATAAGGATCCCGACTACAACTACTATGACTCCCTTGATGGTGAAATATGGATTTCTTGTTGAACCCGGTAAATTGCGTGAAAGTAGGAGACGCGGATCAAAGAGTTTTAAAAACCGCTCTTGGCGGAAAAAAATGTGAATGAAGGATCCCACTGAATAAAATTGGGTCCATGATTTAGACTTATTGATCTCTCTCAATTCGAAAATACCAAATTTGCGATTTTGTTTTTTCATGCCTGTGTAAACCTCCCGAGTTTTTTTAGTTTCTTTTACTTTAATTAGATTTTATATTTTAAAATATTTATTTTTGAAATTCAAACGTGTTTAGTCTTTATTATGATACCAGTTATGTATGGATTTCGATGACTATGAAATTTTTTTCCTTATATGTTTCTTTTACACTACACATTCTGCAGACATGTTGAATTCTGTATATTTTTGTCAATTCAAAAATGCTGATTACTAAATTGCAACGATTTCGATTTTTTTATATTAGAAATTAGAACATTTTCCAAATCCTATGTGGTCCTCATTAAGCATCCATGGCTAAGTGGTTAAAGCGCCCAACTCATAATTGGCGAAGTCGTAGGTTCAATTCCTACTGGATGCACGCTATCTGGTCTATCTATTTACATAAACTAAAAAATATTACCAACAGTTTGTTAAAAATAAGAAATCTCCACGAGTTATCTATGGGATTAGGGGCGAA